GGTAAAATGCCTGAATTGAAAGGGTTATCTTGATAGGATAAATTATGTATAAAAATGCTTTTACTATTAATCTCAATAAATAAAATTATTTCTTAAAAAATCAAAATTTTTCGTGCTAATTACACTAAAGATTAATTATCTTTAAAAAAATTTCTTTACATTTTCAGTGTAATATTTTACATATAAACTATAAAGATTAAATTATTAAGACCATTATTATTAAAATAATAATTAAAATTTTATTAAACCTAATTAAATTTATTCAATTTCTAAATTTAGAAAAATTATTAACCTCATTTTTAAAACCATTAGGTCCTAGTATTTCTATTCATTTTCAATCTATTATTGTTATCTTTAATATTATAGAATTTTTAGATAAAAAAAACATTCTTGTTAAAGAAGATAAAAATCATATTTTAGATAAAAATTCCATAAAACATAGGATTTTTATATCATATTTTAAAAAAAAAAACGATAAATATAAGCTAAAAATTATGAAAATTATTCCTAATATTTTAGAAATTACTCTAATAAATATAATTTTATTATTAAAAATTATTATTCAAAATAAAAAATTTCCTGAAATTAGTAAAAAAAAAGTCAATAAATAAATTGGATAAATTAAATTTTTATCAAATTCAATTGAGTAGAAATTTACAATTAAAACCCCTTTTAATCTTATAAAATATAACAAACGAAAACAATATAAAAATGTTATAATAATTCTTAAAATAAATAAAAATAATAAAATTAAATTATTTACTTTAAATAAAAAAAATTCTAAAATTAAATCTTTTGAATAAAATCCCCCGATAAAAGGAAATCCAATTAATGATAACACTGAAATTATCATACAACTTATAATTATAGGGCTATTTTTAAAAAAATTTCTAAGTATTCGAATATCTTGAATTCCATTTATAAAATGAATAATTAAACCAGCACATAAAAATAATATTGATTTAAAAATAGCATGTATAATTAAATGAAAAAATGCTATTTCATATATTCCTAACGAAACGATAATTATTATTATTGAAAGTTGACTCAAGGTTGAGAATGCAATAATTTTTTTAAAATCTGTTTCAAAAAAAGCATTAATTCCTGACATTAACATAGTAATTAATGCTATTTTTAATAAAAAAAAAGAATTTTCGTTTGAATAAAATAAATAGTTGAAACGAATTATTAAATAAACTCCAGCTGTTACTAAAGTAGATGAATGAACCAATGAAGATACCGGAGTTGGGGCAGCCATGGCTGCCGGGAGTCAAGCAGAAAATGGAATTTGAGCTCTTTTAGTTATTCCAGCTAATATAATAAAAATTCCTAATAAAAATTCAGTTTTATTCAAAGATAAAAAATCAAATGAACCAAAATTAAAAAGAAACAATAAAGATATAATGATCATAACATCTCCTACTCGATTTCTAATAATTGTTATTATTCCAGAATTATAGGAATTTACTCTTTGATAAAAAATAACTAAACAATAAGAAACTAAACCTAATCCGTCTCATCCTAAAATAATTATCAATATATTTGGTATTATAATTAATATAATTATAGATATAACAAATAATAAAACAATTACACAAAAACAATTTTTATTTTTATCCATATTTATATATCTATTTCTATAAAAAATTACTATACCTGAAATTAGTAAAACGACACAAATAAATAAATTTCTAATTCAATCAAAAATAAAATAAAATTTTAAATCTACCCCAGACAAATTAGAAATTATATATTCAATTAATAAAAAATTTTTATAATAAATATTTATTAAAAAAAAACAAAAGAAAAAAATTCTTAATAATGTTAATATTATGCCTCATTTAATAAAAATTGTTTAATATAAAAATATCTATAAATCCACAATTTATTATTTTAAACTTAAACTAATTAAACAAATTCACTTATAAAAAAAAGTTATTTTAAAAAATCATATAATTAATGGAATTAAATGAAAGATTATTAATCTATACTCACGAATGTTGATTGATTTAATTCTTCACATACATCACCCTTCTCCATGATTTAAATATCTATATATATATATAGAGTAACAAGCTCTTATAAAAATTATTATTATAATAGGAAATATAAAAAATATTCTTCATTTAATAATACTTAAACATAAAAATCATTCCCCTATTAAATTTATAGTAAGGGGAGCAGATATATTAATAATGGAAAATATAAATCAAAAAAATGTAAGAGAAGGGAAAATTTTTATCAGCCCCTTAATTATAATAATTCTTCGAGTAAAAAATCGCTCATAAATTAAATTAGCCAAACAAAAAAGTCCTGATCTACATAAGCCATGACCAACTATTAATAATAAAGATCCGTAAGAACCTAAGAAAAAATAATTAATAGATCCTGAAAATACAATTCCCATATGACAAATAGAAGAATATGCAATTAATGATTTAATATCTGTTTGAAATAAACAATAAATCCTTACTAAAACTCTCCCTATTATTGATAATACCATTAAAAAATAACTAAAATTTAGAAGTTCATAAAAATAAAATGATTTAAAACGATAAAGACCATAAATACCTAATTTCAATAAAATGCCGGCTAAAATTATAGAACCAGAAATAGGTGCCTCAACATGAGCTTTTGGTAGTCAAAGATGAAAAAAAAACACTGGAATCTTCACTAAAAAACCCAAAATTATTAACAAAAAATATACTCCTACCTTAATAAAATTAAATTCAAGAAATAAAAATATTAAAGATCTTTTTTTAAAAATTAAAATTATAGTTAATAAAGGTAATGATCCAAAAAGAGTATATATTAACATATAAAAGCCAGCTTGAAGACGTTCTGGCTGAGTCCCCCAACCAAAAATAATTATTACAATAGGAAATAATACAGCCTCAAAAAAAAAGTAAAAAAATAATAAATTTAAGACTCTAAAACAAATGATTAATAAAAATATTATCAAACTTAAATAAAAAATGAAACTTTTATTATCTCTTACTCCTCCTATATTACTAGCTAAAATCATTAAAAAAGTAAGTCAAATAGTCAATAAAATAAGCATATAACTTATTAAATCAATTCCAAAAATTGATGAAACTAAGCTAAAATTTCTAAAGTAAAATAAAAACGAAAAAAAGAAAGTAGTTAAAATTATAACTATTAATTGAAATTTACATACTCATATAAATATACATAAAATTGAAACTCTTATTAAAATTAACTTTAACATTTAATTAAATTTATTGATTTAGTTATTTCATTCCCATAAAAAAATCTAACTACAATTAAAATTCTCAACCCAAGGGCTGCTTCACATACAATAGCACATAAAAATATAAAAATATTAATAATTCTTATTATTATAGAATTATAAAAGAAAATAACTATTAAAGATAAATATATAAATTCAATTCTCATTAACAATAATATTAAATGAAAACGATTAAGAATAAAAGAAAAAACACCGACAAAATAAATAAAAAATGTTATTCTTATCATAAGTTAAAATAATTTAAATTAAAATATTGGTTTTGTAAACCAAAATTGAATTCTCTTTTAACATCAGAAAAGAATTTCTCTCTTTAAATCTCCAAAATTTATATACTATAAATATATTATTTTCTGATTATTTTAATAATTTTAACTATCTCAATTTTCTTAATTCAACTTACACACCCTATAATAATACTTATATCTATTATAATATTAACTTTATTTATATCTTTAACATTTTATTTCCTTATACAATTTTCTCTAATTTCCTTAATTATAATTCTATTAATTTTAGGTGGAATACTAATTATTTTCATATATATAATTAGATTAACCCCCAATAACAAAATTTCATTAAACTATAAAATATTTTTAATTTTACCAATTTTTTTATTTTTATTTAAAATAAATTTCATCCTAGAAATATCAAGATTTAAAATTTTAAATAAAATTTATTTTTTAAGGTTTATAAATTTAATTTTATTAATAATAATTTATTTAATTATTACTTTAATTGTAGTAATAAAACTAACAAATTCTAGAATAATTCCAATAAAAATAACTTATGTTATTTCAAACTTTGAACTCACTAAAAAATCTTCCTACACCATCAAATATTTCTTATATATGAAATTTTGGTTCATTACTTGGGATATGTTTAATAATTCAAATTTTAACTGGGCTATTTCTAGCTATAAACTTTTCAAGAGACATTTCTACTTCATTTTTAATAATTTCTCATATTCAACGAGACGTGAATTATGGATGATTAATCCGCTCTATTCATGCTAACGGAGCTTCAATATTTTTTATTATAATGTATATTCATATTGCCCGAGGAATTTATTATTCTTCATTCCATTTTATTAAAGTATGATTATCTGGAGTGATAATTATTTTAACATTAATAGCTACCGCATTTCTAGGATACATTCTACCTTGAGGGCAAATATCATTTTGAGGTGCTACAGTAATTACAAATTTAATTTCAGCAATTCCATATTTTGGACAAACAATTACTTATTGAATTTGAGGAGGATTTTCAGTAGACAATAATACTTTAATTCGATTTTTTTCTTTACATTTTATTCTACCTTTTATTTTATTATTTTTAGTAATAATACATATTATATTAATTCATGAAAAAGGTTCATCCAACCCCTTAGGTGTTTCTATAAATATTGATAAAATTCCATTTCATTCATATTTTTCTATTAAAGATATTTTAGGTGTTATGATAGTATTAATATTATTTAGAATAATTGTTCTTCAATACCCATACATTTTAATAGATGCAGAAAATTTTAATATGGCAAATCCAATAATCACCCCCCCCCATATTCAACCAGAGTGGTACTTTTTATTTGCATATGCAATTTTACGTTCAATTCCAAATAAATTAGGTGGAGTCGTAGCATTATTAATATCAATTATTATTATTATCTCATTTTCATTCACAATAAAAAATAAACTTACCTCTTTTTATTTTAACTTAAAAAGTAAATTTTTATATTGAATTTTCATTAATATTTTTATTTTATTAACCTTTTTAGGTGCTATACCAATTGAATTTCCTTATGAATTTATAAGACAAACAATCACAATTATATATTTTATATTTTATATTATTATTCCAATAATGTAGACTTTTTAACTATATAAGTATATATTTTGAAAATATAAAAAAGAGATATTCTCTATTAGTCTTTCAACTGAATTATTTCATAAATAAATTCTAAATTTATTGCACTTAATCTGCCAAGTTGAACCCCCCTATTAAAAGTTAAAAATAATCACTTTACATAAGGTGATTTTTTTTTCCAAAACTCCTGTCTATCGGTTATCTGGATATATAAAAGGAGAGTATGCTACGATTTAATTGACGTATCTCGCCGGATTTAAATTAATTTAATTTAGAGCAATATGCGATCATCTACCTTTTTCTCCGAATTTATTAATGGTTAGATGTGGCTAAACTAGGATGACCCTTGGTTACATCTAGGCAGGTCTTTAAATGCGATCAGTGTTCCGTGCCCCTTATTTTCAATAGATGTAATCATACCTGGACACAAATCTTAAAAAATTAAATTGCAAATTTAATAAAGAATTAAAATTCTAAGATTTCTTAAATAAAGTAAGCTAATTATAAGCTAGTGGGTTCATACCCCAAAAATGAACTATTCCTTTATTAATTTTTTTTAAAAATTTAATAAAATGAATAATCATAATTTCAATTATTATTTCAATTTCATCAAATAACTGATTCATTTTTTGGATTATAATAGAAATAAATATAATAGTTTTTATCCCTATTATAAAAAACAACAAAATAGAAAACTGTAATAGAATAATTACATATTTTATTATTCAATCATTTTCTTCCATTATATTTTTCATAGCATCATCAATTATAATTTTTAATTATTCTTTAATAAATGATATTTTTATTAATATTTCTCTGTTAATTAAATTATCTATAATTCCATTTCATTTTTGATTAATTTCAATTAGAGAGATTTTAGATTTAAATTCATTTTTAGTTATTATTACAATACAAAAAATTATTCCATTATTTATTCTATATAAAATAAAAACAACTATTACATTTTATATTAGAATTTTATCTTTAATTTGTAGTTCAATTATAATTTTTAACTTAAAAACTTTTAAAAAAATTTTAATTTTTTCATCGATTTCCCATTTAAGTTGAATAATTATTATTATATTTTCTTGTAGAAATTTTTGAATTTTTTATATAATAATTTATTTTATTATAATCATAGCTATTGTTAAAATAATTCAAAAAAACAATATTAATTCAATTTTTGACTTAATAAAATCAAAAATTTCTAATTTAAATAAAATTAATATAATTATTTCCTTAATATCTTTAGGAGGAATGCCTCCTTTTATAGGATTTATAATTAAATTCATAGCCATTTCCATTATTATTAAATATTCAATGGTTAGAATAACCATTTTAATTATATCTTCCCTCATTAACATTTTCATTTATATTCGAATAATTACACCTATTTTAATTTCATTTAAAAAAATTCATTTAAATTTAAATATTACAAAACTAATTAAAAATTTAATTATAAATTTAATAATTATTATTTCTTTTTTTTTAATAAATTTAATTTTTTAAAGATTTTAAGTTAAAAAAACTATTTGCCTTCAAAGCAGAAATTATTCTCATAAATCTTAGTAAAAGGAACCTTCCATAAATAAATTTACAATTTATCGCCTAAATTCAGCCATTTTACCGCGATGAATTTATTCAACTAACCATAAAGACATTGGAACAATATATTTAATTTTTGGCACTTGAGCTGGAATACTAGGATTAAGAATAAGAATTATTATTCGAATAGAATTAGGTCAACCCGGCACTCTTATTGGAAATGATCAAATTTATAATGTAATTGTAACTGCTCACGCATTTATTATAATTTTCTTTATAGTCATACCTATTATAATTGGTGGCTTCGGAAATTGATTAATTCCTTTAATACTAGGAGCCCCAGACATAGCATTTCCACGAATAAACAATATAAGATTTTGATTGTTACCTCCATCCTTATTTTTGTTAATTAATTCTTCATTAGTTGAAAGAGGTGCTGGAACAGGGTGAACTGTTTACCCTCCCTTATCATCTAACCTTTCTCATTACGGTCCCTCAGTAGATATAGCAATTTTTTCTCTTCATCTAGCAGGGGCATCTTCAATTCTAGGTGCTATCAATTTTATTACAACTATTATTAATATACGGTCATTAGGAATGACTTTAGAACGAATACCTTTGTTTGTTTGATCAGTTTTAATTACCGCAATCTTACTTTTATTATCTCTGCCTGTATTAGCAGGAGCTATTACTATACTATTAACAGATCGAAATTTTAACACTTCATTCTTTGACCCCTCAGGGGGAGGAGACCCAATTCTATACCAACATCTATTTTGATTTTTTGGACACCCAGAAGTTTACATTTTAATTCTTCCAGGATTTGGAATAATTTCTCAAATTATTTGTTTTCACACAGGAAAAAAAGAACCTTTTGGAAATTTAGGAATGATTTATGCTATATTAGCAATTGGTTTATTAGGATTTATTGTATGAGCACATCATATATTTACAGTTGGTATAGATATTGATACTCGAGCCTATTTTACCTCAGCTACTATAATTATTGCAGTCCCAACAGGAATTAAAATTTTCAGTTGACTAGCAACTCTCCACGGAACAAAATTAAAATTTAATACTCCAATTTTATGATCACTAGGATTTGTATTTCTATTTACTGTAGGAGGATTAACCGGAATTATATTAGCTAATTCATCAATTGATATTATTTTACACGACACATATTACGTTGTAGCACACTTTCATTACGTACTTTCCATAGGGGCAGTATTTGCAATTATAGGAGCAATTATTCATTGATTTCCTTTATTTTTTGGCTTAAATTTTAATTCAATTTTAACTAAAAGTCAATTTTTTATTACCTTTGTTGGTGTTAATTTAACATTTTTTCCCCAACATTTTTTAGGCTTAAGAGGAATGCCTCGCCGATATTCAGATTATCCTGATTTTTTCTCAAAATGAAATATAATTTCTTCAATTGGATCAGTAATTAGATTAATCGGAACAACTTTAATAATCTTCATTATTTGATCCTCAATGATTGAAAAGAAAAAAATTTTAATCACTCAGTTCACTAATTCATCAATTGAATGAATATTAAATTTTCCCCCATCTGAACATACATTTAATCAAAATAATATTATTTTAAAATAACTTATGATAACTTGATCATTAATTTCTTTTCCTGATAGAAACTCCCCAATTATAGAACAAATAAGATTTTTTCATGACCATTCAATATTAATTATTCTAATAATTACTATTATTACTATTTACATAGTAATAAATATTATTATAAACAAATATACTAGACGTTCAATAATAGAAGGTCAAGAAATTGAAATTATTTGAACTATCATTCCAGCAATTACCTTAATTTTTATTGCAATACCTTCCCTTCACTTATTATACTTAACAGATGAAGTATTTTCTTCACAAATATCAATTAAAATTATTGGGCATCAATGATACTGATCATATGAATATTCCGATTTTAATAAAGAATTTGATTCATTTATAATTCCACAGGAAGAAATAATGAAAAATTCATTTCGATTATTAGATACTGACAACAATCTAGTCATTCCATTCAATACATCAATCAAATTTCTAATTACATCAGCTGATGTAATCCATTCATGAACAGTACCTTCACTAGGTATTAAAATAGATGCTATTCCAGGACGTTTAAATCAAGCCTTTTCATTTTCTAAACGTCCTGGAATATTTTTTGGCCAATGTTCAGAAATTTGCGGAGCAAATCATAGATTTATACCTATTTCTATAGAAATTGTAAAAATAAAAAATTTTACTAAATTTATTTCTAATTAACATTGAATGGCTGAAAATTTAAGCAATGGTCTCTTAAACCAAATTATAGTATTTATACTTTCAATGAAAAAACTAGTTAAACAAAAATAACAAAAGAATGTCATTCTTTAATTACCTAAAAGTGTTTTTTAATACCTCAAATTTTTCCAATAAATTGACTATTTATTTCTAGATTAATTCTAATAATGCTAATTATAATTATAATTATAACTTTCTTTTTAAAATTTTTTAAAAATGAAAAAAAAATAAATAATTTTTTAAAAAAGAATCAAATAATTTTATTTAAATGATAAACAATTTATTTTCCATTTTTGACCCATCAACATCTTCATGATTCAGCTGAAATTGAAGAGTTATACTAACTTTCTTATTAATATATCCATCATTATATTGATCAGCTTCATCCTTATTTATTATTTCTTGAAAAATTCTTTTGAAAAAATTTTTTCAAGAAATAATAAATAACTTAAAAATATCAAAATTAAAAAATATTTTTATTTTTATTTCCATTTTTATTTTCATTTTATTCTCAAATCTTTGAGGACTTTTTCCTTATGTATTTACTGTTTCTAGGCATTTGATTTTTACTATATATCTTGCTTTCCCTTTATGATTAAGACTAATTATTTTTAGGATATTAAACAAATTTAATAAGTTTATAACTCATTTAGTTCCTTTAGGTTCTCCTATTTTACTTAGTTCTTTCATAGTTATCATTGAAACGGTAAGAAATTTAATTCGCCCTATTACATTATCTGTGCGATTAATAGCGAATATAATTAGAGGCCATTTATTAATTCATTTACTTTCTTCATTATCATTGATTAGAAATTTAATGCTTTTTTTATCAATCCCTATTATAATTTCATTGATAATTTTAGAAACTGCTGTTGCAATTATTCAAAGATTTGTATTTGTTACATTAATCTCTTTATATATTAATGAAGTTTAACTTATGATATTTCATCCATTCCACATAGTTGAAAAAAGACCTTGACCTTTAACTAGATCTATTTCAGCATTTTGCTTAACTTTAGGTTTTGTTAACTATTTTAACAATTATAACTTTTATTTATCTATTCTAGCTATAATACTCCTAATTTTATCATCATTTCAATGATGACGAGATGTATCTCGAGAAGCCTCTTTTCAAGGTAATCATACAATTTTAGTCTTAACTGGCTTAAAATTAGGAATATTATTATTTATTTTATCTGAGGTGTTTTTTTTCCTTTCCTTTTTCTGAGCATTTTTTCATAGAAGATTATCACCTAATATTGAAATTGGTTCAATTTGACCCCCAAAAAACATTTATCCATTTAACCCATTCGAAATTCCTTTATTAAATTCTACTATTTTAATTTCATCAGGAATTTCAGTTACTTGAAGTCATCATTCAATTATAATAGGAAATATAAATAATTCTTTATTATCATTAAAAATTACTATTGGATTAGGGATTTTATTTACAGTATTCCAACTTTTTGAATATTATCAATCCCAATTTTCAATCTCAGATGGTATTTTTGGTTCTACATTTTTTTTAACTACTGGATTCCATGGAGTCCACGTAATAATTGGGACAGCTTTTCTTGTTGTTTCAATAAAACGAATTAGAAATAATTTAATTACTTGTGAGCATTTTTTTGGTTTTGAAGCAGCTGCTTGATATTGACATTTTGTAGATGTAGTATGATTATTTTTATTTACATTTATATATTGATGAATTTATTACTTAATTAGTATAAAATAAGTACATTTAATTTCCAATTAAAAAGTTAATAATTAAATAATTAAGTAATTTTTTACAATTTTCTTATTTTATTTATAATTCCTGTATTAATCTTATTAATATTTATAATGATTCATATTAAAAATCTTAAAAATAAAGAAAAATTATCTCCTTTTGAATGTGGATTTGACCCATTTTCATTTTCACGAGTTCCATTTTCATTAAAATTTTTTTTTATTGGAATTGTATTTTTAGTTTTCGATGTAGAAATTGTAATTATCCTTCCATTTCCTTTAATTATAAATTATAGTTATTATTTATTTTTAAGATTTTTAATAGTTAATTTAATTATTTTTTTTGGATTGATCTTTGAATGAAATTTAGGAATAATTGATTGATTAAAATAGAAAAGTATTTAAAAGTAAATAAAGTCTAATTTGCAATTAGAAATTGTGTTGACCTTTTCTGTAAAAATAAAGCGATATTATTGCATTCAGTTTCGGCCTGAACTTAGAAATATTCTATTTTTTTAATAGAAGCCAAAATAGAGGCAATTCACTGTTAATGAATTAATTGATTTTCCTATTAAAAAATTTAAAAGATTAATAAATTTAGGCTTCTAACCTAACATTAATGAATTTTCATTTAATCTTTAAACCATTTTAAGTGGTGTAATAAACACATAACATTTTCGTTGTTAATTTCTTTAATAGCTTAAATAATTCCAAAAATTGATGCAAAAACTGTTTATATTAAATAATAAAAAAAAAATAATAAAAAAAGCTAAAATTGTTTGAGGAAGAATTACCTTTCATGCTATTATTATCAATTTATCATATCGATATCGAACATATGTTCCACGAATTATAATAAATAAGATTATTATTACTAATAATATTAAATTTCTTATGGTTATATAACCGAAAAATATATAATTTGTTAAAAGGCTAATAGCTATAATCATTCCATATTCTGATATAAAAATTATAGCAAATAATCAAGAACCATATTCAATATTAAATCCTGAAACTAATTCAGATTCTCCTTCTGCTAAATCAAAAGGTCTTCGGTTAGTTTCAGCAAGTCTAATCAATAACCAAAAAAGAAATAAAAAAGAAAATCTAAAAACTAATATTCAATTTAATTGAATATTAGTTAAGGAAATAATTCCATAAGATTGTCTAATTAAACAAATTCCAATAATTAATATTGATATTCTTACCTCATAAGAAATAACCTGAGCAAATCCACGATAAGATCCAATTAACGAATATTTAGAATTTGAAGATCACCCTCTTCAAAGAATTGTATATCCTCCTATTCTAGAAATGCATAAAAAATAAATAATTCTTATGTCTATATATATAATATTTCTAGGAAATACAAAAATCATTCAAATTATTATTATTAACAAAATTCTTAAAATTGGAGAAAATAAGTAAATTAATATATTTATATAAAATATATAATTTATTTCTTTTCTAAACAATTTTAATGCATCTCTAAACGGTTGAAATAATCCAATTATTCCTGCTTTATTGGGCCCTTTTCGAATATGACAATATCCTAAAATTTTACGTTCTAGAAGAGTAAAAAATGCTACACTCAATAAAACTATAAGTAATAAAATTAAAAAAATAAATGAATTAATAATTATTAAAGGAAATTAATCATAAAGGAAGCTTAAATTCCTCACATTTTATCTGTCACTTTAATAATTCCAAAAATTGATGCAAAAACTGTTTATTAATAAAAAAATTTTATTTTAAAATTCCTTTCGTACTAATTAAAATTTACTTAAAATTAAGATAGAAACCAACCTGATTCACATCGGTCTAAACTCAGATCATGTAGGAATTTAAAAGTTGAACAAACTTCTTTTTTTAACTTCTTCATTAAATAAGAATCCTAATCCAACATCGAGGTCGCAAACTATTTTTTCTATAAGATCTATCTAAAATTATTACGCTGTTATCCCTAGAGTATTTATTTCATATAATCACTATTAATGGATCATTTTTTTAAAATGAAAAGTTTAAAATATTTTTAAATCGCCCCAATTAAATAAATTTTATAATAAAATTTATTATAAAATTTATAAAAATTCATAGGGTCTTCTTGTCTTTAATTTTTATTATTGTTTCTTCACAAATAAAAATAACTTCAATTTTTAAATTTAAAAAAGAATTTTTTTGAAAATCCATTCTCTTAGCACTCAATTAAAGTCTTATTACAATACCTTTGTATAGTCAAAATACTACAGCAATTTAATTTTCATTGAGCAGGATTTATATTTAATAACTTTCTAAATACATTGTTTTTAATAAACAGTCAAAAAAATTTTTTGCCTAGTTCTTTAAAATTATTTTAATTTTCATTAATAATAAAATTTTATTTTAAAAAAAAATTAAACATTTTACTAATATTCTCATTATTGAAATTTAAATAGGTTTTTAATTTTAAAAAAAATATTATTTTTTATTTATAAAAAAAAAATTATTTATAACAATAATAGAAAAATTCTATTTCTTATTTAAAGAAAAAATAAATTTATATAATTAATTCATAAAGCTTATCCCTTATGAATTTACTTATAAGGATATTTAATAAATATTTATGTCATAAGAAAATTTTTAATTTTTTTTTAAAATTAGATATCTTTAATTTTGATAAGAATTTCACTTCTATTTAATTTTTTAAAATATTTTTAAATATAATTTTATATTTAAATTAAATAGATCAATTAATTTCGAAAAAAATAAAACTTTATCTTTTTTTGAAAATCCCTTATGCTAAAGGTACAAACATTTACTTTAAAAAAAAAAATTAATTACCCTTTCGGTTTTAAAATAAATTGATTTTAAAAAACTTATACTTTTATATATTTAATAAATAATTATATTTTTTTATATTAAAAATGGTATAAATACAAATTTTCATTGTAAGTGAAACATCTAATGATTTCATTTTTTTAAAGCACTTTCCAGTACTTTAACTTTGTTACGACTTATCTTTAAAAAAGAGCGACGGGCGATATGTACATATTTTAGAGCTAAATTCAAATTTTCTTTTTATTAAAATTTTACTTTCAAATCCTAAAAATTATTTTCAACTTTAAAATCACTTTAGAGTAATGTAATTCACTTCATACTAAAATTTTTGCTGCACCTTGACTTAACTTTTTTTACTTTATGTATATTTTAGTAATAACAACAAATTATTACTTAAATAGTGGTATACAAACTGCTTAACTAATTTTAGTAAGGTTAAGGTGTTTTATCCATTAAAGAGCAAATTCCTCTGAAAAGCTTAAAATACCGCCATAATTTTTTGTTTTCATAATATTTATATACTAGCAATATAAAACTCTTAATAATAGGGTATCTAATCCTAGTTTAGAATAGAATTATTATTTTATTTATAAATTTAAAAAAAAAATAAATTTCACTTTAATTTTAAACTACTGTAATTAATATTTAAAAAATAAATAATTATTTAAAAAAATATCCCTTTTTGTATAACCGCTGTTGCTGGCACAAAATTTACTAGGGAAAATATTTAAATCTCAATAATATTTAATTATTAAATAAATTTTATCTTCTAATAGAAAAATCTTGTAGAAATTATAAAGAATTTAAAGCACGTTTTTCCTACTAACCAAATTTAATTATTGCCAGATTATAAAAATTTATATTTTTACATATTAGGAAATAAGAAATTTTTTTTTCCAAAACTCCTGTCTATCGGTTATCTGGATATATAAAAGGAGAGTATGCTACGATTTAATTGACGTATCTCGCCGGATTTAAATTAATTTAATTTAGAGCAATATGCGATCATCTACCTTTTTCTCCGAATTTATTAATGGTTAGATGTGGCTAAACTAGGATGACCCTTGGTTACATCTAGGCAGGTCTTTAAATGCGATCAGTGTTCCGTGCCCCTTATTTTCAATAGATGTAATCATACCTGGGTACA